GCGGAATGGTATACAAAGTCAACAGATCTCAATGAATAAAAAATAGGATTTATGGCTACACAAACCGTTGAGGGTAGTTCTAGATCTGGTCCAAGACGAACTGTTGTAGGGGATTTATTGAAACCATTGAATTCAGAATATGGTAAAGTAGCTCCGGGATGGGGAACTACTCCTTTGATGGGTGTTGCAATGGCTCTATTTGCGGTATTTCTCTCTATTATTTTAGAGATTTATAATTCGTCCATTTTACTGGACGAAATTTCTATGAAGTAGATTCACAAGAACCAACTAACGAGCTTTTCAATAGAAAGTAAAGTTTTAGCATTTAGGTCTTTGATTTTTAGCCCATTCTCTTTTTATTTGGTAGTTCGACCGTGAAACTTCTTTGTTTCTGTATTTCCGGAATATGAGTGTGTGACTTGTTATAATTGATCCTATTGATAGTACAGAACATAAAATGGATCCGTCATCTTGATAGAGATGGCTTTACCCGTCAGATATTTTTTCTAGTATCTGGAGCACGGAATATAGAAAATAGATTCTAAAGTATTAGAACTATGATTCATACTTCATATTTCTATTTAGACCTCGCAACCGGACTAAAAAAAATTGAAAGAGTCAGAAGAATAAATTTCGAAAAAGAAATGGAACGGTTTTTATTCTTTTAAACTGCCGCCGCTTATCTTTCTTTTTATCAAAGGACAAACGTTTCTTTGGATTTTTTTTCATTATATCTATTCAGTGAATAAGTGATGATCCAGCAGTTCTTACTCAGGGAATTTTTGGACTTCGATTAAAAAAGGTTTTTATTGAAAATCATCGTGGTTCTGGTATGAATCTGAGGTTTTTGAATTGATTCATAGGGTCTTAACAAGAAAATTCCTATCAATAATAAAACAACAGTAAAATAGCATTCCATACACAAATAAAAAATAAAGAAAATGAAGTAAATAATAGAATATTCAAGAGGCCTGTAAGGATCAAGAGAAAAGACGAGTGAGCCGACTTGATATTTTGGCATTATAACCACAAAGAATAGCTTTCGGATTTCTATTTTTTTCTTATCTTCAAAGAAGATTGAAATCATAGGATTAAGTTAAGAAGTTTAAAACTTTCTATTACACATATCCGTTTTCCAAATAACCAGTATTTGAGTGTTTTTGTTTGAGCCGTACGAGATGAAATTCTCATCTACGGTTCTCAGGGGGGTCCCTTGGTTTACCTATCTCAATAAAGTCTATGATTGGTTCGAAGAACGTCTTGAGATTCAGGCGATTGCCGATGATATAACTAGTAAATACGTTCCTCCTCATGTCAATATATTTTATTGTTTAGGAGGAATTACACTTACTTGTTTTTTAGTCCAAGTAGCGACGGGGTTTGCTATGACTTTTTATTATCGTCCGACCGTTACTGAGGCTTTTGCCTCTGTTCAATATATAATGACTGAGGCTAACTTTGGTTGGTTAATCCGATCAGTTCATCGATGGTCGGCAAGTATGATGGTCTTAATGATGATCTTGCACGTATTTCGCGTGTATCTCACGGGTGGTTTTAAAAAACCTCGCGAATTGACTTGGGTTACGGGTGTAGTTTTGGGTGTATTGACTGCATCCTTTGGTGTAACCGGTTATTCCTTACCGTGGGACCAAATAGGTTATTGGGCAGTAAAAATTGTAACAGGTGTACCCGAAGCTATTCCTGTAATAGGATCGTCGGTGGTAGAGTTATTGCGCGGAAGCGCTAGTGTGGGACAATCCACCTTGACTCGTTTTTATAGTTTACATACTTTTGTATTACCTCTTCTTACTGCCGTATTCATGTTAATGCACTTTCCAATGATACGTAAGCAAGGCATTTCCGGTCCTTTATAGAAAATATGGATCATAGATATTTGTAATCAATCATTTCTCATTTTGGGGAGGAGCAATAGTATTTCATTGCTACAAATATGGATTATTTTTTTTTTTTTAAATAAGACATGTATTTGGATATTTCCCTTCAACTTAAAAAAAAGAAATTGGATTATTTATTTGACACACATGAATAGTTGAAGGGAACTCTCCGAAAAACGAATGGATTATGGGAGTGTGTGACTTGAACTATTGATTGGGCCGTGCAGATATATGACTTTCTCTTATCTGCCACATTTGAATTCACAATTAAATGTGTCTTTGTTTCAACCACCGCTCAAGCCCCCTACGGAGGAGGATAGGCCGGTTCGCTTGACGAGAATCTTTTCTATGATCAGACTCGATCATATCCTGCATGAACAGGCTCCGTAATATCCAGTAAAAGTAAAATAAGTAATGTGATATAATCCAGATTATGTCTTATCTATTTCACTTAACTTAATAGTATGGAAATGCATTCATTTCCTATGCATTGACTCAATTTATGAGACTATCGGAGTGAAACAAGTAGATCTAAAGAAGAACAGGGGTTGTATTATATTAGTAACAAGTAAATCCTTTGTATGTAAAAAATCCCGAGATTCGTT